GCAATTAATATATAATTTCGGTTTTTTTTATCAAATATATTTTTATCAATAATCAGTATCTTAATTAGATAGTAAGATTTTTTTTGAATTAAAATGACATTGTAATATTGTAATTATTATTTTTATTATAACATTAAAATATAAATAATATTATAAAAAAAAAAATTCCCTTTTAGTTCTTTTTTTTATGTTATTTATGTTATTGTTATTTTATGTTATTGTTATATAGGGTCTGCCCTAAGAAAAGGAGAAGAAAAAAATGAAAAAGAAAAGTGCAATCCATATAAATGCAATCCCGATCATGATGAAACATTCTGGTGTTTTCATTCGGAAAGGTGAAAGCTAAGACAAAAAAAAAAACGAATCGACCGTTCAAGTATTCAAAATTACACGCTAAAAATGATAGAACATAGGGGCATAGCGTATTAGCATATATAATAATATATTTATGTATAACATTATTACGTATAATAATATACATAATATATGTGTATACATAATATACATGTGGTATATGTGGTATATATCCATCTATATTGAATTGAATTTCGAATACGGAACTGATAGAATCTTTTCTTATTCGACCACCGATAGAGATGAAAGAAGATAGACAATAAACCCAAACAGGAGAAAACGCTTTTCAATATGGAACTGCTATCTAATGAATTCAACGGTTCCGGCCTAATATAAATAAACGAATAAAGAAGAGCGGCATCAAGACCCTAATCACAAAAAAGGTGGGGATATGGCGAAATTGGTAGACGCTACGGACTTAATTGGATTGAGCCTTGGTATGGAAACCTACCAAGTGATAACTTTCAAATTCAGAGAAACCCTGGAATTACAAATGGGCAATCCTGAGCCAAATCCTGTTTTCTGAAAACAAACAAGTATTCAGAAAGTGATAATAACAAAGGATAGGTGCAGAGACTCAATGGAAGCTGTTCTAACAAATGGAGTTGGCTGCGATGCGTTAGTAAAGGAATCCTTCCATCGAAACTCCAGAAAGGATGAAGAATAAACCTATATATACGTATACGTACTGAAATACTATCTCCAAACCAAATGATTAATGACGACCCGAATATTTTTTTTTTTTTTATATGTTTATATGAAAAATGAAAGAATTGTTGTGAATCGATTCCAAGTAAAAAAAAAAAAATGGAATATTCATTGATCAAATCATTTACTCCATCGTAATCTGATAGATCTTTTGAAAAATGGATTAATCGGACGAGAATAAAGATAGAGTCCCATTCTACATGTCAATATCGACAACAATGAAATTTATAGTAAGAGGAAAATCCGTCGACTTTAGAAATCGTGAGGGTTCAAGTCCCTCTATCCCCAAAAAGGCCCAGTTGATTCCCTAATTTTTTATCCTATACTCTCATTTCGTTATCGGTTCAAAGTTCATTATGTTTCTCATTCATTAATTTTTTTATTTTCACAAGCCTTGTGGTATATATGATACACATACAAATGAACATCATTGAGCAAGTAACCCCGATTGTAAATTGGAATGATCATATTATCGCCCGTACTGTACTGAAACTTACAAAGTCTTTTTTTTTTTAAGATCTAAGAAATTCCACCAAGGCCTGGATAACACTTTGTAATCCCCTTTTCGTCTTTTTAATTGACATAGACCCAAGTCATCTATTAAAATGAGGATGATGCGTCGTGAATGGTCGGGATAGCTCAGCTGGTAGAGCAGAGGACTGAAAATCCTCGTGTCACCAGTTCAAATCTGGTTCCTGGCACATGGGTTATTTGTATGAGTATCTATTCTACAAATTGGTCGACATACATGTTCATTAATAGTATAGATCATGATACATATTTATCCATCTAAGTGGCGGCTGGAGAGATAAGATACCCCTTTCTATTTAATAAATAGAGTCTATATTTAATAAATATAGAATATTTATAGATGAGTAAAGAGTATCTAAAGTATGTAAAAGAAATATATTTTGTTGCCTCTTCGTTTTATTTATTTGTTCATACTGTGTCTCCTCTCGTTCACAAAGAATGGTACTACTTCTTCTATATTACAAGTAATTGAAAGACCCCAAGCCTGGTCTAGGGGAGTTGGGGGGTACGAATAGCCAAGATTCATCTCAGATATAATACAAATAGAATCTGATCCCCTTGCATTCATTTCTTTCGATTTTCTTTTCATATTCTATTTATTTCCCCCTGTGTTGTTACTTTATGGGTTTTTCTGGACCCCATCTAAGTGATGTGCGCGGTACATAGTTCTGCATCATTAACTCTTTCATCCTATTGACTCAGCTCATATGAAAAAAGTATCTTTCAAAAATTTCAAATCGTACTGAATCCCTCTAAATTTAATTGTTTTTTTTTTTTTATTTATATTTATTATTTAGTTTAGAATTTATTTTTTTTAGCTTATCCATAATATATGAAATGAATGAAACTTCAGCTCTTTGATCTATAAAAAAAAGAACGTACAGATATTCTTTGAATATCTGGAGTT